TTCAACAAGAAGGAGCAGAAAATGAGGAAGATGAAGAGAATCCAGAGTTCAATGCAGACGACTTGGTGGATTCTGACGTAGATACCTCCCTTGCTATGGTGGTTCGGCTCTCGCTGCCCCAAAGATTGAGAAGTAAGATTGGAAGAGAACAACCATCTTTCAAACACTTGTCACCTGCGGCAAAGAATTACGGAAGCTGGTCATTGATGGTGGGAGTTGCATGAATGTGGTTTCAGCCTCTACAGTTGAGATATAGAAGCTTCCTACCGAGCCACATCCACAACCATATCATGTCGCATGGATCAACAAAACTACCATACCGGTAACTCAATGCTGTTTAGTTTCTATTTTCTGGTCATTATAAAGATTCTATTTGGTGTGATGTTGTTCCCATGAATGTTACACACATATTATGGGGTCGGCCTTAGCTCTATGATCGTGATGTGTATCATTGTGGTAGAGAGAATACTTCCCATTTTATGTGCAAGGCTAAGGATGTTACTCTCTACCCAAAGAGTACTGAAGAAAATGAATAAATCTAGTGTTTCCGTGAGCAGTAAGCAGCAGATCTCCCCTTCTTTTTGGAAAGCTGGTGGCCGCGTGTGAATTCTTTCAAGACAAGGGGCGGCCTGATTCGACATTGTTGTTTACTCTGATCCGGTCGAGGTGGTTTTCGTTTACCAGCGCGTAGGTGGTCTAAGTTCCTATGACCGAGTCTTTCTAGCCCCTGTGAACATAAGTTGTTTAATAGTTGGCATGTTGAATCATATCATATAAATAATGGGCTGGTTTAGATCGATCCTAACCTGATGATGATTCAATTACTCGCCTCCCACTTGCCTTGATATTGATACAATCTTTCTCTCTATTACGCTATTTCTCGGTTAATAACATGGTAATTGCCCCTGCCAGTACCGGAAGTGATAATAAAGGTGGGAATGCTGTCACTAGAACGGACCACACAAATAGGGGTGATCTATGCATAGTCATTCCAGGTCCACGCATGTTGGAGATAGTTGTTATAAAATTGATAGAACCTAAAATGGATGAAACACCAGATAGATGAGGACTAGAAATTGCTGAATCAACTGCTCCTCCAGAATGGCTGGTAATACCACTTAAGGGCGGATAGACCGTCCACCCAGTGCCGCTACCCACTTCTACTAAGGCTGGGCTTAATAGGAGCACGAGACTTGGTGGCAACAACCAGAATGAAATATTATTTAATCGTGGAAATGCCATGTCAGGCGCACCTATCAGAATCGGAACAGACCAATTACCAGATCCACCTATCATCGCCGGCATAACCATAAAAAAGATCATTAAAAAAGCGTGAGCCGTTATTAAAACATTATAAAGTTGATGATTCCCACCAAGAATTTGATCGCCGGGTCGTGCTAATTCCATACGAATCAGTACTGAGAAGCATGTGCCCATCACTCCAGCAATGGCACCAAAGATGAAATGAAATATAGAGTCCCTATATCTTTGTGGTTAGTGGAGAACAGCCATCGGACCGGATTTATCGTAAAATTGAGATTCTTTTGTTTCCTTCCTTATCAGAGAAGGGTCCCTCTTAGGGAGCTGGGGCTTCTTTTTTGAAAAAAGGGGGGCTAATACACAGGGAAGAGGCTTACTAGAAAAAAAAGACTAACTAACTACATAGCTACTTACATAACATAAGAGAATTTCATAAAGTCACTCTCTCCAACCTTTTATATATCCGGCTTTATAAAGTAAATATGAGATTTGCGTTGGTTTTTCCAACGAAACTAAGCACTTTTTTTATTTATCATTCGGAAGAGCTCTTTTTGTGGTCTCACTTTACCACCATCTGAAATGCGCGATACTTCGATTGGTGGAAGCCAGTCTATGAAGATTCCCCCTTTTCTTACGTGCAATTCCCCTCTTTCGGTAAGCATCCAGTATCTCATCAAATGAACATTGCTCTAAGCTTGTCCTGTAGATTATACGTCGTTTGAAAGCTGCTTCAAGGGTCCAACGAATAGCTAAGGTTTGTTGACGATCCCTGGCTACAATCCCAGGGACATCATAAATAGTACCTGCTCTTCCTACTCTTTCCACTTCGCATATGGGCTTTATATTCTCTAGGGCGTCAACCATAAGTTTGATTACATCGCGTTCAGTTCGAGCGGGGCGATGAAAAGTTTGATAAACAATAGCACGAACTCTTGTTTTTTTACCTTCTTTCATGCGAAAGTTGACCAACTTCTTGATCAATTGTTTTTGCTCACCATCCAAGTCCCCCATATAGCTTAGAATTTCCGAGCAATTGGAAGCCGCTTTCGATGACGAGGCCGAAGAATTTATATTACGCGATCGTTACTGTCCATCTTTATCAGCCAACTCCCCAGTTTCCAACAGTGACTGTCTCTGATCCCTCTATTTCTTCTGAGCAGCAATAGAAGTATAAAGTAAATTGCCCAATGTTTCCAAATTAGTCCAACTTCGTACCTTTCCGGCATAAACCATATATCTC